TCAAAAAAGGGGGGTTCCTCCTTTTATCGTTGTATGTGAAAGACATGTATTCTTCAAAATAGATCGTTCTTTTTAGTTATTATCTATACTTATTTCGTGTATGTGGATAATTTTTTTAATATACTCTTTTTAATATACATTGTTTTTTTACTTTAACATATAAATATATAATAAACATACAAATATATATAATACAAATATATTTATATATACATGTATATGTGATATATATATCACATATACGTATGCGCACACATCACACATCACATATATAAATGACATGAGGGAAAAAAAATGGAAGAAAATAAGGGAAAATGAAAATTGATTAAGTCCAGAGTGCTATGTCCATAATTCAAAGTAAGGAGTATCATAAGATTTCTGATAAACATAAGTTTTTTTTATTGGATTTCAATCCAATCAATTAGTTACACAACAAGTTAGGTAATTACTCCCTTCCCAAAATGAACTAGAATACCTAGTTTTTTTTAATTCGAATATAGATACTATGATCCATATTTGAATAAAAAAAGTACTCTTTTTTTGGTCTAACTCTTTTTCCTTACTATATTTAGTATACTATATAATATATTTATTATACTATATAATATATTTATTATACTATTATAGTATAATAAATATGATAGTATAATAAATATGTTTATTAATCACAAAAAAAAATCAGAATAATTAAGAATTCCAATATTTGACTTTTTTTTCATATCTTTTTTTTTGTTGATTTCTTTTTATTATTGTTCCTTTCTAAAAGGATAAAAAAGATAAGAATTGGTGAATCGAGAACAATTTGTAATTATAAGAAAAAAGAGTTTCTTTTCTTATGGAACATACATATCAATATGCGTGGATAATACCTTTTCTTCCACTTCCAGTTACTATGTCAATAGGATTTGGACTTCTACTTATTCCGACAGCAACAAAAAATATTCGTCGCATGTGGGCTTTTCCTAGTGTTTTACTCTTAAGTATAGCTATGGTGTTTTCAGCCAATCTGTCTATTCAACAAATAAATGGAAGTTTTATCTATCAATATCTATGGTCTTGGACCATCAATAATGATTTTTCCTTAGAGTTTGGATACTTGATCGATCCACTTACTTCTATTATGTCAATACTAATTACTACTGTTGGAATCATGGTTCTTATTTATAGTGACAAATATATGTATCACGATCAAGGATATTTGAGATTTTTTGCTTATATGAGTTTTTTTAATACTTCTATGCTGGGATTAGTTATTAGTTCAAATTTGATACAAATTTATATTTTTTGGGAACTTGTGGGAATGTGTTCTTATTTATTAATAGGGTTTTGGTTCACACGACCAATTGCAGCAAGTGCTTGTCAAAAAGCTTTTGTAACTAATCGTGTAGGGGATTTTGGTTTATTGTTAGGAATCTTAGGTTTTTATTGGATAACAGGTAGTTTAGAATTTCGGTATTTGCTCGAAATAACTAATAACTTAATCCAGAATAATGGGGTCAATTCTTTATTTGCTACCTTGTGTGCTTCTTTATTATTCGTCGGTGCAGTTGCTAAATCCGCACAATTCCCCCTTCACGTATGGTTACCTGATGCTATGGAAGGACCCACTCCTATTTCGGCTCTTATACACGCTGCTACTATGGTAGCAGCGGGAATTTTTCTTGTAGCTCGGCTTCTTCCTCTTTTCATAGTCATACCTTATATAATGAATTTCATTTCTTTAATAGGTGTAATAACACTATTATTAGGGGCTACTTTGGCCCTTGCTCAAAGAGACATTAAAAAAAGCTTAGCCTATTCTACAATGTCTCAATTGGGTTATATTATGTTAGCTCTAGGTATAGGTTCTTATCGAGCTGCTTTATTCCATTTGATCACTCATGCCTATTCAAAAGCTTTATTGTTTTTGGGATCCGGATCTATTATTCATTCAATGGAACCTATTGTTGGATATTCACCAGATAAAAGTCAGAATATGGTTCTTATGGGTGGTTTAACAAGATATGTTCCAATTACAAGAACTACTTTTTTATTGGGTACACTTTCTCTTTGTGGTATTCCACCTCTTGCTTGTTTTTGGTCCAAGGATGACATTCTTAATGATAGTTGGTTGTATTCACCAATTTTCGCAGTAATAGCTTATTTCACAGCAGGATTAACCGCATTTTATATGTTTCGGGTATATTTACTTACCTTTGATGGGTATTTCCGCGTTCATTTTCAAAATTACAGTAGCACGAAAAATGGTTCGCTCTATTCCATATCTCTATGGGGAAAAGGAACTCCAAGAGGAGTCAATCCAAATTTACTTTTATCAACAATGACTAAAAAGGTTTCTTTTTTTGCAAAAGAAAGATCGAAAATTGATAATAATGTAAGAAATAGGATACGATACTTTAGTACTTACTTTGGAAATAAATACACTTCCATGTATCCTCACGAATCGGACAATACTATGCTATTTCCTCTTCTTGTATTAGTACTATTTACTTTGTTGGTTGGATCAATAGGAATTTCTTTTGATCAAGGAGTAATAGATTTTGATATATTATCGAAATGGTTAACCCCATCAACAAATCTTTTACATTCAAGTTCTAATTATTCTGTAAATTTGGATGAATTTTTTACAAATGCAATTTTTTCGATAAGTATAGCAATTTTCGGACTATTCATAGCATATATTTTATATGGATCCGCTTATTCATTTTTCCAGAATTTGGATTTAATC